AGAGTATATAACTTCGATCGTAGGGATCAATTTCTAGTCGCATAGCTTCATAATAATTCTGTAAAGCTTCCGCATAATTTCCTTCGGATTGAGCTGACATTCGTTACGGTCGTCATTCAATTCAAAGAATCTCCGTTCCAGAACCGTACATGAGATTTTCATCTCATACGGCTCCTCTTTTATGTGCATAATGAAACTAATACAGGGAATCAAAAAAGATGAAAATCTTTTCATTATGAACTGAGTAGGGCTAGTGGTTTTACAAGAAATCTCTAGCCAACCTTCCTGCAAGAGATCTTTTCTTAGTACCAAAACGCTTGATGTTATATATACTATATAGAAATATAGAAATGATAACTCCAACAATTTCTTTGTTCTCAACGCCTTCTAATTTCCAGGAATTAGTCACTTCAACAACCTTCGGTGGTTATCCAGGTATCCAAAATACAAACAAGATGGATGTTTGTTGTCCCAACCGCTCTTCTTAGTCCTGCGCTTGATAAAGAAAGAGATAATTTATAACAAAGTTTTCGTATTGTTGATTCCTAGGTGTAGTGCTTCTTCCCCGATGCCGCCTATTGGTACTAGTGGAGTAGGATTGACCTGTAATACCGAACCTATAGGTATAGCCTTTCGCTCAATACTAGAATTAACAATTTAAACATAGCATCTGAGGCTGCATTAATCGAAGATACACGACAGAGGGAATTGTTCTATAACGTTACCTTCGGCAAGCGTAGATTGATTTCAAAAATTTTCTTTCTATCCGGATCCCGAATCGGAATCATCTTTATTTATCGTCGGAATCATCTTTATTTATCGTAAGAATGACATACAAAAAAGCAAATCCAAATAAAGAAACAAATCGCACCATCTCTGTAATAGCGAAATGCAACCTTTTCTCTTGAAGTTGTCGGAATTATTCGTAATAAGATGCGGGCTACAAGCGAAAAGGTCTTGTCCAACAAGTTTCCATTTGATTTAGTCATAAGTAAGCCTCCTTTCTATAATTTTTCTCATTTGCTCTCGTGGGAAAATCGTCCCACAAAGAAAATTATTCTATTTGTGATTACATCTCCCTATGCAATTTCGGAATGCCATAAAATAAGATTCATAAAAAAAATATAGACCCATCAAGCAGTTGATTCGTTGTAATTTATTGATTTAATCCGGTTGGTTATAGTTAAATATCAGAAAAAGAAGAGTTTTCGCAAACATGAATAGAATTGTTTTTAAAAGTTTTCATAAGAAAACAATTGTCTCTTTATCCCTGCAGCCTCGAAGGAAAGATCTTTTTTTGACTTTGATGAAAAATTTTCTATTTTTATACTTTTTTAGAATTGATTGGTCGTACCTATCTAATAATCTAATTATGAATGACTCGCTATTTACTCGTGTTTTGGGTCATAATCATTATGTAGGAGAGATGGCCGAGTGGTTCAAGGCGTAGCATTGGAACTGCTATGTAGACTTTTGTTTACCGAGGGTTCGAATCCCTCTCTTTCCGCACCTTCACCCAATTCCCCGATCTTACTAACCACAATAGATTAAATAACAATGGATCCCACTAAGAGTTATACCTTTCTTTAGAAATATATTTTCTATTCCTGCACAGAAAATACTGGAAAATACCGGAAAGAAAATAGTAGACTAAGTAATGAAAATATCCCTCTCAGTCTATGATACCTAAATGGGAGAAAACTCCGGGTAAAACCCTTATTTATCTTAACCTTAGATTAATTTACTTCGCAAAAAGGGAGCAAGGTTGTTCGAACCTTTGTTATTTTTTATTTTCTTTTTATTGGGTTTAAGTCTGACGAGAATAATATTCTACGACTAGCAATTCGTTTATTTTCAAACCGACCCACTTACTATCTATTATTTGATTGACTAATCCTTTATATTGGAATGACTGAAGAGTCAAATGTTTTGGCAATTCCTCATGAGGGGATGAATCGAGAGAATTTTGAATCAGAGCTCTAGAGTTTTGTTCATCCCGCGCCGTAATAATATCTCGGGGTTTGCAGCGATAACTTGGTATATCTACTATACGGCCGTTGACTAAAATATGTCTATGGTTAACTAATTGGCGCGCTCCGGGAATAGTCGGAGCCATACCCAACCGAAAAAGGATGTTATCCAATCGCATTTCAAGTAATTGTAGTAAAACTTGACCTGTTGAACCCTTGGCTTTTCCGGCGATACGAACATATTTAAGTAATTGCCGTTCTGTCAGACCATAATGAAAACGCAATTTTTGTTTTTCTTCTAGGCGAATACGATATTGGGATTTTTTCCCGGAACGCGATTGGTTTCTAAGACCACTTCCGGCTCTAGGCCTTTTATTAGTTAGTCCCGGTAAAGCCCCCAGGCGACGTATTTTTTTAAAACGAGGTCCTCGGTAACGCGACATAAAGACTCCTTATTCTTTTTCTTTGCATTTATATTTTATTTTATTCTTATTGATGCAATTTCATTTTACAGAATAAAACTAAAACTG